TTTGCGGCTGCGGTTTGAGCAGCAAATGGCGTTCCTCTTCTTGTACCCCTGAAGCCACAAGTACCGGCTGAGGACCAAGAAACCACCCGACCCCGTATATCTGTGACCGTTACAATGGTATTGTTAAAACTTGCTTGAACATGAATAACTCCTTTTGGTATTCGACGTCCATTCTTACGTGAACCAATGCGTCCATTCCTACGTGAGCTAATTCTTGGTATGGTTTTTGTCATATTTTATCATCTCATAAATATTAGTCAGAGATATGATATACGGATATATCCATTTCATGCCAAAACGGATCCTTTATTTATTTGTGTATTTGGTCCTTTGGAGAGTCCCTTTATAAGAAAGATTATCCCTGTCTCTGTTTATGCCTCGGGTTGGAACAAATTACTATAATTCGTCCCCGTCTACGGATCAGTCGACATTTTTCACAAATTTTACGAACGGAGGCCCTTATTTTCATATTTGTTACTCCTTACCTTAATTTCGAATCTACTCCTTGGAAGAAAATAGGTCTCTTGAAATTTGGAACATCCAATTGTATCCGCACGAGAGGAATGTTGAAAAAGAAAGCCACTTAATAAAATTCAAATTTAATCGTTCGAATCTTTGTTGCGGAGTCTATAAATTATGCGTCCCTTGGTTGAATCATAACGACTTACTTCAATTTTGACTCTATCGCCCGGCAGTATTCGTATAAAACTACGGCGGATCCTTCCGGAAACATAACCTAAAATCAGATCTTCATTATCTAAACGAACCCGAAACATACCATTGGGAAGTGATTCAGCAATTAAACCTTCACGAATCCATTTTTGTTCTTTCATTCCAGGTAACCCCCTTGAATTATCAACTAATGGAAGAGGAGTGATATTAGACAACCCGTCCTTCCTCTTTTTTTCACAAAACAAATAAATAGGAAGTTACGGATGCAATTCGGATACCCGAAAGATTACCATATATAACACAAAATTTCTCCCCCAATTCCTTCTAGTCGAGCCTCTCGGTCTGTCATTATACCTCGAGAAGTAGAAAGAATTACAATACCCATTCCTCCCAAAATCCTAGGAATTCGTTGATGGTTGGAATAGATTCGTAGGCCGGGTCGGCTGATACGCTTTAAAACAGTTCTATAAGGTCCTTTTCTATTCCTTCTATGTCGCAGAGTTAAAACCAAGAAATATTTATTGCTTACGTGGTGTTTTCTCACATTTTCGATAAAGCCTTCGCGCAAAAGTATTTTAACAATGTTTTCAGTGATATTTGTAGATGCTATTCGAACCGTTCCTTTTTTATCCATGTCAGCATTTCGTATAGAAGTTATTATTTCGGCAATAGTGTCCCTACCCATGATGAACTATAATTATTTGTGCCTCCGAGTTTTTATATAATCAACATGCTCCGCTTTTTTTATGAATTATTCATTTTTATGAATTATTTTAAAGGTATATGCGTGAGAAAAAATCTACTAATTAATTTAATTGAATTCTGATACCCCATTATTTCAGACACCCTACTATATTTAGTTCAGATACTCTACTATAATAAGAATATAATTCTATTATGTTTTCCTCGAGTAGTATTTATAATACCTCAGGGGCTAATGAGACTATTTTAGCAAAATTAAATTGCCTCAATTCCCGAGCGATCGCACCAAAAACTCGAGTTCCTTTTGGATTTCCTTCTTGATCAATTACAACTGCCGCGTTGTCATCATATTGTATTATCATACCATTGGCACGTTTGAGTTCTTTACGTGTACGTACAATTACAGCTCTGATCACTTCTGATCTTTGTAAAGGCATATTGGGAACTGCTTCTTTGATTACAGCAACAATAACGTCACCAATATGAGCATATCGACGATTACTAGCTCCTATGATTCGAATACACATTAATTCTCTGGCTCCGCTGTTGTCCGCTACATTTAAATAGGTCTGAGGTTGAATCATATCATTTTTTTTTTTTCTTTTTTTTCAATGTAAAGGTCGAAGAAAAAAAAAAAGAAGAAATATTGTTTGTCCATAAATAAATAAACTGGGGTTTTTTGATCACAAAGGCCCTCTTTCCTTTCGTTCCACACCCCTATCCCGCAATAATGAATTGGGTTCGTATAGGCATTTTTGACGCAGCTATCGAAATAGCTTCTCTGGCTACAATTTCAGATACTCCACCCATTTCATAAAGTATTCGACCGGGTTTAACAACGGATACCCAATATTCAGGAGATCCTTTCCCCGAACCCATGCGCGTTTCAGTAGGCCTTACTGTAACAGGTTTGTCTGGAAATATACGTACCCATATTTTTCCACCTCGGCGCGCATATCGTGTCATGGCTCGTCGCCCTGCTTCTATTTGTCTAGATGTGATCCAAGCGGGTTCAAGTGCCTGAAGGGCGTATCCGCCGAAGCTAATTCGATTACCTCGATAAGACATTCCCTTCATTCTTCCTCTATGTTGTTTACGAAATCTGGTTCTTTTGGGTTGATTCGCTCAAAACTTAGCAATCAAAGTAAGGCTTTCGCGGGCGAATATTTGCTCTTTCAACATTTCTTTCATTTGTAGGTGCATCCCAGACCTATCCGAATAAATGAATTGGTTCTTGGCTCGTTCCGCCATCCCACCCAATGAATCATTAGGATTCGTTTTAAAGGGAATCTTACTCAGTCACAGGTTCTGTCGTTCCCACTGCTTCTCAATTAATGGCTAGGCCCGAACTCTGCAATGGAGCTACTAATAAAATTTTTTCTTGAATCAATCTCCTCAGTCTTTATTGACTCGATGCTCTTTATTTTATCTTTTTTTTTTTTATTATAGATTCATCTAATTATGGACGAAACGAATACATATTAATGCTTTATTACAATGCCTTTTATGAGATAGTTCATAGGACCATACATATATATTGGAATTATATATATATATATCATTGCTATTCTTTTTCTTTCTTTCTCTCACCCCTCCATTTATCCATATCCCTCTGTTTTTGCTTCACAACCTTATATATAATCTGATTAATTTTTTTTCTTTTATGTTATGTAAAAAAAAAAATGACTTCAGTTGCTACAACAATATGATCTATACATCACATAATGACTGGTTTCTTGGATCCAGATAATACGAAGCAATGAGCTGGTTATTAGTTATATAGTCATTAGTTTAGGGGATGGCCCCTTGTTTTTTTTTAATCCTAACCTAACCCTAAATAACAAACCAACGAGTCACACACTAAGCATAGCAATTATATGGAGTCAATCAAATTGTTATTCAACCCTATAGAATTAGAATATTATATATATAATATCATTTTTGATTGGACAAATAAAAATGAACTTGTTTGTTCTTTTTTTTCAATTGCCGAATGGATGGAACAGAAAGACAACGAAAGGACCCTTATTCCTCGCCTGCAAATATCCAAATTTTAATTCCTAATGCCCCATATATAGTTCTAACTGTATAGGAACAATAATCAATTTTAGCTCGGATGGTTTGTAGGGGAACCCTACCTTCTCTGATCCATTCGACACGTGCTATTTCTTTTCCGTCAATACGCCCTGCAATTTGTATTTGAATTCCTTTTGTATCCGCTTGTTCAGTTAACTCAATAGCTTTTTTTATTGCCTTTCGAAATGAAACTCTATTCTTTAATTGTCCGGCTATAAATTCTGCAAGAATATTAGGTTGTCCATAAGGTTTTGCAACTCTTGCGATAGCAATGTTAAGTTTTCGATTCCCAGAATTAAATTCTTTTTGTACACCGCTCTGTAATTCTTCGATTCCTCGTGGGCTGCCCTCTATTAACAATTTTGGGAATCCCATATATATTATAACCTGGATCAAATCGATTCTTTTTTGAATCTTTATGTGTGCAATTCCTTCGACACCCGAGGATATTTTCCTATTTTTTTGTACATAATTCTTGATACAGTCCTGTATTTTTTGATCTTCCTGGAGACCCTCAGAATAACTTTTTGGTTGTGTAAACCAAACAGAATGATGACTTTGGGTTGTACCAAGCCTGAAACCCAGTGGATTTATTTTTTGTCCCATAACACCTCGCTGTCTCTATAAGGTCTTACCATTTCTCTAATAGCCCATGTCATTCTGTTCCGATATAGCATATGATCCGCCATATATCGATACCTCTCTTTGATATCTATATACTTATCTTTATAAACCCATCCATATTTTCTTAACCATATGAAATAGTTTTTATCTTTAGATGTATCTTGTAATACAATAGTTATATGACAGGTAGGTTTTTTTTATCGGATAACTCCGTCCTCTAGCTCGTGGTTTTAACTTTTTCATGATAGTACCCTCATTAACTTCGGCTTGACTAATGATTAAAGTCGTTTCGTTAAACCCCATATTGTGACTAGCATTTGCTGCTGCCGAATAAACTAATTTAAAAATGGGATAACATGCTCGATAAGGCATGAGTTCTAGTATCATAAGTGTTTCCTCGTAGGAACGCCCCCGAATCTGATTAATTACTCTTCGCGCTTTATGAGCAGACATACGTATATGTTGACCTAAAGCGTATACTTCTACATTCGGGTTACTCTTTATCATAAGGTTCACCTCCCACCAATAAACGATGAGCACCCACATTTACTTTATTAATTAACATTAACGACGAGATTTATTATCATTTCTCGCGTGCCCCCGGAAATTCAGAGTAGGTGCAAATTCTCCCAATTTGTGACCTACCATACGATCGGTTATATAAATAGGTAAATGTTCCTTTCCATTATGAATAGCAATTGTATGGCCAATCATTGTGGGTATAATGGTAGATGCCCGGGACCAAGTTACGATTGTATCTTTTTCTGCCCTTATGTTTAGCTTCGCTATTTTTGCCAATAAATGATTAGCTACAAAAGGATTTTTTTTTAGTGAACGTGTCACAGCTAATTACTCCTATCTTTTATCCTTTTTTTTCTTTTGTTTTTGTAAAGACGAGGAAACATATTCTATTTTCAATATTCTCC